GGGTAAAAATAGTACTTGAGGCAGTTATTGTTGTTAAATAATTTTTTCTTATTTTGAAATAAGGATAAGGAACTATATGAATAAGGGAGAAACTCCATGAAAGAAAAATTAAGGATTCGTATAAATCACTTAGTGGAAAATGGCCCGAATAAATCCAACGAGTTATTAACAATCCTGTTAGACATAAAAAAGTAGCTATCATCCCCTTTTCTGAGGAATAATATGGTTTTCTAATTTGATTGCCCAATAAGCTTATCAAATGAATTGTAATTACAATTGAAACAATAGAAAAGGAAATATGAGTTAATATATGCTCTAAAGTTGAAAATATCATAAAAATGAAAAAACGGGGGATCCCCCCGTATTAATTAAGAAATAGAAATTGGGAATTTAATTTAATTTTATTATAGGATCTATTTGATATCTTTTATAAGATGGCATGCCGCCACTCGGACTCGAACCGAGATGCTCTAGCACTGCTTCCTAAGAGCAGCGTGTCTACCGATTTCACCATAGCGGCTTGCTCGAACTCATAATAACCTATTTATATTCAATCGTCGAGATTGAACAAGTCAATTCACTCAAATAAGTTTTTTTTAGTAAAAAAAAAAAAAAGAGTTCAAAAAAGTCAATTTAAAGGTTCAGTAGTTTCTTTAAGGTGTCTGGTTTTAGGGCTTTGACGTAGTTTAGCCGATTCTAAAATACGACTCTTGCAACGATAGAATTCTTCGATAGACTAAAAAACTTTTTTCTTTTATTGTCATTATTTCTGGTTTATCTGATTTAATAAATTCAATTTGAAACACAAACTAAATTTTATCAATGAATCTAAAATATGTCTATTTTGGATTACTCCAAATTGCCACTTGTACATATAATAATATCTCAACAATTAAGTTCTTTTATTGATTATTCATTGGGCTGAAAATTGGATATATATGGAAAATACATTAAATATAGTATATATAATAAATTAAGAAGTCAGAAAGTTATCCAAAAATCTTTAACACGGAATGGATTAGTTTGAACAATTAATTAATTTGAACTAAAAATATTCTATCTGCCCTTCCTGATAAATATAAAATTTTTTCATTATTTATTCTTTTAAAGGTCGATGGGGAAAAGAAGACTCCCCACCACCAAAATCTGAATGAAAATATACTAAAAAATTCAAATAAAAAATCTTATTCATATTGATTAGAATAGGAACTGCCAATTGTTAATTTTATATTAACTTTATTAATATAAAATTAACAAATTACTGAGATATTAATTACTGATCCAATTTTTTTAGTCAAATCCATTCCAAATTATTCCAATATTTTAGGACTTATTTGTTTGTCGTACAAAAAAACTTTTTGAATTCCCGGTAGAAAGAGATTTCCCTAATGACAAAGCTTTTAATGCCGCCCAATATCCTTTCCTTTTCCAAATATTTTTACGAATACGCTTTTTTGATATCGAAGTACGTTTTTTTGGAACTGCCATTTAAAAAAGAAGAAGTTAGTCATTGTTATAGTTGGATGTGAAAGACATCTGTTGTTCAAAACGAATTATTATTTCTTATCTTATATTCATTATCTATTTTTTTTTATAAAAGATTCTCTTCATAGAAATATAGATACGTCAAAGATCCGTGAAAATAAAAAATGACTCGAAATAAAAAAATTTTGATTCCATACACTATTTGTAAAACCCAAAATTTTTGGTTTTGAACTCTTAGTTCTCATTGTTTATATCTCATCTGCTATGGGATAGAAATCAAAAGAAATAAAGAACCTAAAATACCTTTATTTTAGTCATTCTATATTTTATTTACATGTAATAAAATACCTTGTAAACTTTTGCCTAATAAATTGAGTCTTTTTTTAGTAAAACTTGAAAAAAAAAAATAAACCTAAACTTTAAAACTCGAATGAGACTAGTAAAAAATCTGTTAAAGGGTATGTAGTTTGATAAAAAAGGATCTCAGTCATTTTTTATCCTTGCTCGATAAAAAGTTCATTTTAGAGCTATAATCTTATAAACTTTCCAAATATTCCTAATAAATTGTTTTGATTGAAATGGAAAACAATAAATCCCATAATGAATTAGTTAATGAGTTTAAATAAACTAACTAAAATCAAGAGGTTTTATTTCATTAGACCAACGACCTTAGTTAATCCTCTAATTCATATTAGCATCAAGTACTCTTTTTAGCCTAAAATTTTATCCTTGCTCTATGAATATTAATAATATTTTTTATTTTCCTACTTTCCTATTATAAGTATTCGTTTTTATATGTCACTTGGTTATATCATTTGACCAATTGTAACTTCTTGTTTTGCATATTTGAACAATTTTGAAAAGACTCAGAATAAATACTAATATAAATATAAATTATTAAATAAGTTAGTGCATATCTTTATTTTTTATTTACTTTTTCGAAAGAGCTAAGATCCGGTGAATCGGAAACAATTAATTAAGAAAAAAAAACTTTTTTTATGGAACAGACATATCA